GGAAAAAATCTAAACTAAGAATAGTATTCTTTGACGAACGGGATCAATAGGCATTATTCTATTAATATTTCGGAGAATATTTCGACACAAACAAGAAGGACTCTAGGAAGACAAATAATCCCTCCTAGAATCCCGTTTTTTCCAATTTTTATTTATACTGTGCTTAATATTCTCTGCTTATTTATCTTATGTTTAGTATCTAGTGGAATTTTATTATATTAAAATAGAAAAACTATTAATTGAATGTATTTATATTCTATAAGATTGAAATCCGAAAACAGTGACATAATTGTAGCGCTCCAATAAATTGGAGTTGAAAAAAAAAAAAAAAGAAACAAAGAAAAGAATAGGTAAAGTCAAATAGTCTTCTTCACAATATACATACTATGACCGACTAGTACTGCGGTGAATTCTCTAAATATGGTAGAAAAAGAATAGAAACAAGCAAAGGGCTTTTCAGAATTTTTTGATTATACAGAATTACATAATTATCAACAAAAATTTAGTTATTTTTACAAACTTAATATGTTGATAAATCCGCGGACCTAGAAATTCATTTCAGACAATTGAACCTTCTCAAACTGTTTCTTTTTAAGAACCAAAAAGATTTGTGCCAAAATAACAGATGCCAAGAAGAACAAGAGACCTTGGACACGTAACGGATCTTGAAGTACTATTTCCGCATCCCCCTGACCAAATCCGCCCACATTGGGATTACTTGTTAATGGTTGATCAAGTTTGATAGATTCACCCTCTGAAACAAGAAGTTCTGGTCCTGGAGGTATAATATCAATCACTTCGCGCCCATCCGATGCATCCACTATAGTTATTTCATATCCCCCTTTTTCTTTTCGTATGATTTTGTTTACTATACCTGCTGCTGTAGCATTATAAACATTATTATTACTCTTGCTCCCGTCGGGATAAATCTGCCCCCTTCCCCTGTTCCCGCCTACGTATATGGGATATTTTAAGAAGTGAACATCTTTCTTAGTAGCGGGATCGGGAGAAAGAATAGGAAAGGTGATTTCATTATATTTCTGACCAGGAACAGGGCCTACCACAAGAATATTTTTTTTAGTGGGACGATAACTTTGAAAAGACAGATTACCTATCTTTTCTTTAATCTCAGGCGAAATACGATCGGGGGGAGCCAATTCAAACCCCTCCGGTAAAATAAGAACAGCCCCCACATTCAAAGCCCCCTTTTTACCATTAGCAAGAACTTGTTTCACTTGCATATCATAAGGAATTCGAACAACTGCTTCAAATACAGTATCAGGAAGTACCGCTTGTGGAACCTCGATATCCACGGGCTTATTAGCTAAATGGCAATTGGCACATACAATACGGCCAGTTGCTTCTCGCGGATTTTCATAACCCTGCTGTGCAAAAATGGGATATGCATTTGAAATGGGTGCTCGAGTTATTATATATATCATGAGCGATACGGAAATGGATCGAGTAATCTCTTCCTTTATCCAAGAAAAGGCATTTCTAGTTTGCATGGTCCAATCATTGATCCTGAAAAGTTCTACAATAAAATTAGGTAGGTCACTGGTATAGTTCCCTATCCATGATTCTGCTATTTACTGAAATAATTTTACTGGAATATAGGAGGAACCCCCCGAATGGGTAGAAAGAAAAAGAAAAGAATAAGTCAATTTTGGAATGTTTAGCTTTTGTACAAAATAACAAACTTTATAATTGGATCACTTTTTTCAGTCATTCATTGAATGATAAATCACTACAAGTGACGGAGATACGCGATTTAAATAACGGAAAATCCAATATTTAAAAATAGTATCTAGAATGACTGGAAAAGTGGAAACAAGACCGGATATAATTTGATCATTATGAGCAAATCCAAAATCTTTATAGACAAAACCAATCATTAGTTCCCAACCATGGGTCGAATGGAATCCTATACATAAATCAGTTAATAAAAGAATAGAAAAAGCTTTTATTGTGTCGCTTAAGTTATATAGGAATTCTTGAACCCAAGAGTTAAGAATAATAAGTTCTTGAGTACCTAGAATAGAATAACCACTTAAAATAACGAAACAGATTATATTTGTCGAGAAGTGCAAAATCGTATAGATACGATCTTCGTTGTGCGTCTTAATCAATTGGATCGTTTCGTTGTAGATTCCGATACGAAGGTTTTGTAGACGTGTTTCCGGGTATTCCTTTATCATTTCATCCAAGAGTAAGAGTTCCTCTAATTCTATGAATTCTTTTAGAATACTCTTTTCTTGAATATCATTCAAGAAAATTTCGGATTGCCTAATATTCGACCAATTAGTAACCCAAGATTCCATATTTTTCTTAAATGAGAAAGAGATCCACCAGGGCAAAAAGACTATAGATGTAAGATATAGAAGGGGAATGAATGCTTTCTTTTTTGCCATTTTTCGTCTTTAATGAACTCAGCTTCACCTCATTCGTCAACTCTATATGATAAGAATATTTCTATCAAGCATAAGTTCTATTACAAGTCATAGAGCCTATAAATCTATTCTCACGTTTTTTTATTTGCAATTCGGGAGTTAGTTCTTTAATTTAGAAAGAATACACAAATAGAATAAGAAAGAGAAAGAGTCTACTTCCAATTCGAATGAAGAAAAAATATTGTTTCCAAAGATATCAATTGCTAAAATTCGAAGCAATTGCCCCTTTCGATGAATGCATGAAAGAGCACTTCAAGTAATGAATATTAGTCGGATTTCGAAACGAAAGAATGCCCTTTCTATCAAAATACAAAATATCAAATATTTCGAAAAAAAAAAAAAAATTCTTGAATTTTTTCCGTTTTTTTAAGAAAGCATTCATTTTTCAGTTAATTTTTTTTTTTTCAAAATACTTCAATTGGTACACGCAAGAAATAGGCCAATTCCGCCGCTTTTTGTTCAATTTCTCGTGGAGTCAAATTCTCGTCAGTACGAGTCAAGGGAATGACCCCCTGTCCTCTGATTTCCATATAAAGGACACGACGAGTATAAATACCCTCTTTAACTTCTATTCTGATGGACTGAATGTCTTTCATAAGGAATCGGAGAAAGATACGACGATTTTTTCCAGGAAATCCCCAACGAAAAATACACACTATTCCCTCTTTTTTATCGAATCGATCATAACCACTACCTACATTCCACGAAATTGTACACCACAAATAGGAGCTAATAAAGAAACCAGCGATTCCATAGAAAGACATCACGATCCCTTGTGGAAAAAAAAGAATTTGCTGAGACGGAAATAGAGATAGCAAATTCCTACCAAGATAACTCGAAGTTCCAACCAATAAGAACCCTAATGAACCTAAAAAAAGGATAAAGGCCCAGCAGAAATTACTTGTTTTTCGAGACCCCCTTATAAGTTCTATCCATATACGTTCTGATCGCCAACCCATATTAGATCCAGTTGTATTTTATTGGAATTGGGAAAATCGCCCAACCAAATTAATTTGACTTTACTTTTCTTTGTTTCCGAAGTAACTCTCATCAACTAGCACTATTCTGATGTAAACCTTTAGGAGTAATTCATCGAATTGCTTCTAGATCTAAAAAAAAAAATAGATGAGATTTGTCTCTACTGCCCGTATCTAAAAAATCTTGTTTTTTTGAACATGAAGAAATAAAGAAGCCATTGCAATTGCCGGAAATACTAGGCCCACTAAAGGCACAAAAATAGAGGGTAAGTTGCTGAGAATTGTCATAGAATGGGTACCTCGATTTAATATTTGTACCTGTTATTTTTGATTTTTTTATTGTTCTATTAATATTTTAATATTTTTACCTGTTTAAAGTATAAAGATATTTTATAATCACTAGAATTCATATATACTTATACTAAGGATATCTAAGTGAGATATATAAAATAATGAGTATATAATAATAATTAAGTAGAAAAATTCAAAAAAATTGATTAATCAAATAAAAAAAATAATAATATAAAATAAAATTCTATATATTTAATTATATATAATATATATAATTAAAATAATAATTATTATATAATATATAATTATTAAAATTTAAAATTAAATAAAAAAAAAAAAATTTAATAATTTAAAGCTCTACTTGATTTAATTTTGAATCAAAGGAAAGAAAGCATGGAGCTGAAATAACTCACTAAGAACGCCCTTTAAAGGATTACGCGGTACGATTGAATCAAATAAGCCCTTATGGAATAAATATTCAGACGCTTGTGAATCTTCAGGTATTGTCTTATTCAATGTTTGTTCAATTACTCTTTTACCCGCAAATGCAATGTAAGTATTGGGTTCGGCAATAATGATATCTCCTAACATACCAAAACTAGCTGTCACCCCACCTGTAGTAGGAGATGTAAGGATCGAGACATAGAATAACTTTTTATTTGCTTGATAATCATATAAAGCGGAAGATATTTTAGCCATTTGCATCAAGCTCAAACTTCCTTCTTGCATACGTGCTCCTCCAGAAGCACATACTAGAATCAGAGGTAAAAATTGATTGATAGCATATTCGATCAAACGGGTGATTTTCTCACCTACTACGGATCCCATACTACCCCCCATAAACTGAAAATCCATAACCCCAATTGCTACAGGAATACCATTTAGTTGACCTGTGCCTGTTTGAACAGCCTCAGTTAATCCTGTCTTTCTTTGATAAGAATCAATACGATCTTTATAAGGTTCCTCTTGCGAATGAAATTCAATGGGATCCATAGAGACCATGTCTTCATCCATCGGATTCCAAGTACCTGGATCAATCGAAAGTTCGATTCTATCTGAACTGCTCATTTTCAAATGATATCCACAGTGTTCACAAATATTCATTTTTGCTTTCAAAATTTTCTTATAATTTAATCCATAACAATTTTCGCATTGAATCCATAAATGTCTGTATTTTTTAGTTTCATCTAGAGCATTAGAACTTTTTCTTCTAGTTAAATCACTCGTACCATTCGTGCGAGTTATTATACTGGAACTCTCGCTTTCACTACTTTTTCCGCCT